ATAAATTGGGAGAATTTGCACCTACTCTAAATTTCCGGGGGCATGCGAAAAATGATAATAGATCCCGTCGTTAATAATTAATTAAAAAATAATAAAATATAGATGCTTATCGTTCATTAATGAGAGGTGAATCTTATGATACAGAAGAGAAAGGTGAAGAAATATACAGAAGTATACACTTTAGGTCAACATATATGTATGTCTGCTCACAAAGCGAGAAGAGTAATTGATCAAATTCGTGGGCGGTCCTATGAAGAAACACTTATGATACTAGAACTTATGCCTTATCGAGCATGTTATGCCATTTTAAAATTGGTTTATTCTGCAGCAGCAAATGCTAATCACAATAAGGGTTTGAACGAAACAAGTTTAATCATTAGTAAAGCCGAAGTCAACGAGGGCACAACTGTGAAAAAATTAAAGCCCCGGGCTCGAGGACGGGGTTATCCTATAAAAAGATCCACTTGTCATATAACTATTGTATTGAAAGATATATCTTTAGATGAAGAGGAAGAAATAGATAAAAGGAAATTCTATAAATTAGAGCTGAGGAATACTTAAAGGAAGAATATTTTATATTATAAAAAATACAAATACGCTATATTATGTTATGCTTAAAAAAAATCGAATGAATAAAAAAAAAATACAAACAGATGTCACGTTTCACGATATATATAGTAGTGGGGGATTATGGGACAAAAAATAAATCCACTTGGTTTCAGACTTGGTGCAACCCAAGGTCATCATTCTCTTTGGTTTGCACAACCAAAAAATTATTCAAAGGATCTACAAGAAGATCAAAAAATACGAGATTGTATCAAAAATTATGTGCAAAATAATATGAAAATATCCTCTAATGTAGAGGGAATTGCACGTATAGAGATTCAAAAAAGAATTGATTTGATTCAGGTCATAATCTATATGGGATTCCCCAAGTTATTAATAGAAGACAGGACTCGAAGAATCGAAGAATTACAGACGCATGTACAAAAAGAACTCAATTGTGTAAACCGAAAACTCAACATTGCTATTACAAGAATTGCAAATCCTTACGGGCACCCCAATATTCTTGCAGAATTTATAGCCGGACAATTAAAGAATAGAGTTTCATTTCGCAAAGCAATGAAAAAAGCTATTGAATTAACTGAACAGGCAGGTACAAAAGGGATTCAAGTACAAATTGCAGGGCGTATCGACGGAAAAGAAATTGCACGTGTTGAATGGATCCGAGAAGGTAGAGTTCCTCTACAAACCATTCGAGCTAAAATTGATTATTGTTCCTATGCAGTTCGAACTATCTATGGGGTATTAGGCATCAAAATTTGGATATTTGTAGACGAGGAATAATAAGAACTTACTTGACTTATATTTAGTTCTATCTGGTGATAAAACAAAAAATGGCAAACTCTTTCATTCTTTTTCTGGTAAATAATAAAAAAAAAAAAGAACAATTCTATAAGGTTGAATAAAAATTCGATTAATCATTTGATATAATTGCTATGCTTAGTGTGTGACTCGTTGGTTTTTTTAGGGTTGGGATTCAAAAAAATGGACAGCCCATAGTACAAACTGATAACTATAGAACTAATAACCAACTCATCACTTCGTGTTATCTGGATAGAAAGAACCAGTCAAGATATGATATATAAGTCATATCATTGTAGCAACTGAAATCTTTTTTACATAAACAAACAAAAAAAATCTGATTATGGGTTGTAAAGCAATATAAAGTATACAGATAAATGGAAGGGTGAGAGAAAGATAGAAAAAGAATATTAATGATATATAATTCCAATATGTAAGGTCTATGAGTCATCTCATATAAAGGGAATGTAATAAAGCATCAATACTGATTGATCCATAATTAGACAAATCCGTGCATAGAACACAAAATCAAGAGCCCCGAGCCAATAAAGACTGAGAAGGTTGACTCAAGAATAAATTTAATTGGAGGCTCCGTTGTAAAATTCAGACCTAATCATTAATCGAGAAGTGGTGGGAACGACAGAACCTGTGAATGCATAAGATTCTATTGAAAACGAATCCTAATGATTCATTGAGTAGGATGGCGGAACGAACCAGAAACCTATTCATTTATTCTGAGAGGTCATGTCATAGACTAATCTTACAACTGAATGTTGAAAGAGTAAATATTCGCCCGCGAATTTTTTTTATTTCTAAATTTTAGTCGATTCGAAATAAAAGGAAAAACAAAATAAAGATTCATTATAGCGTTCTACCAAAACGACATTATCTATAAATAGAATACGTGTTAAATTATATATTAAAACACAAAAAATTTCTAATTTCTAATCGATTAGATCAAATTTCAAAGAATCCCACGATTCCATATATTATTAACCGTGTATTTTTTTTTGTTTAATTATTTAAAATTGTTTAATTCGCGAGGAGCTGGATGAGAAGAAACTCTCGTGTCCGGTTCTGTAGTAGAGATGGATGGAATTGCTAAACAACCATCAACTATAACCCCAAAAGAACCAGATTCCGTAAACAACACAGAGGAAGAATGAAAGGAATATCTTATCGAGGTAATCGTATTTGCTTCGGTAGATATGCTCTTCAAGCGCTTGAACCCGCTTGGATCACATCTAGACAAATAGAAGCAGGGCGGCGAGCAATGACACGAAATGCACGCCGCGGTGGAAAAATATGGGTACGCATATTTCCAGACAAACCTGTTACAGTAAGACCTACAGAAACACGTATGGGTTCGGGGAAAGGATCTCCCGAATATTGGGTAGCTGTCGTTAAACCCGGTAGAATACTTTATGAAATGAGCGGAGTAGCAGAAAATATAGCTAGAAGGGCTATTTCAATAGCGGCATCTAAAATGCCTATACGAACTCAATTCATTCTTTCTGGATAGGAATGTAGAAACAAACGAAAGGGGTTTTTGGGATGAAAAAAAAACAATTGCAGGTTTCTTTTTTTGTTTTGAACAAATAATATTTCTTTTTTTTTTTATTTATACCTTTGCATTGAAAAAGAAAAAACCGATAAAAAAATGATATGATTCAACCTCAAACCCATTTGAATGTAGCGGATAACAGCGGGGCCCGAGAATTGATGTGTATTCGAATCATAGGAGCTAGTAATCGACGATATGCTCATATTGGTGACATTATTGTTGCTGTAATCAAGGAAGCAGTACCAAATACACCTCTAGAAAGATCAGAAGTGGTCCGAGCTGTCATTGTACGTACTTGTAAAGAACTCAAACGCGACAACGGTATGATAATACGATATGATGACAACGCTGCGGTTGTTATTGATCAAGAAGGAAATCCAAAAGGAACCCGAATTTTCGGCGCGATCGCCCGGGAATTAAGACAGTTAAATTTCACTAAAATAGTTTCATTAGCACCTGAAGTATTATAGGGGAAGACCTTAATATAGTATTTGAATGAAATTGATTAAATTTATTTAATTTATTAGTAAATTGTTTATCTATCACGTATATATCTTTAATAATTCATAAATATAAAAAAAAAAGAATTCATAAATATTAAAAAATTCAGAAAAAAAGAAAAAGAGCATGTTGATTATATCAAAATTCGGGGGAAACAAAAATCTTAGTTTATCATGAGTAAAGACACTATTGCTGACATAATAACCTCTATACGAAATGCTGACATGAATAAAAAAAGAACAGTTCGAATACCATCTACTAACATCACTGAAAATATTGTTAAAATCCTTTTACAAGAAGGTTTTATTGAAAACGTGAGAAAACATCAAGAAAGCAATAAATATTTTTTGGTTTTAACCCTACGACATAGAAGAAATAGGAAAGGACCATATAGAACTGTTTTAAATTTAAAACGGATCAGTCGACCCGGTCTACGAATATATTCTAACTATCAACGAATTCCTAGAATTTTAGGCGGAATGGGGGTTGTAATTCTTTCTACTTCTCGAGGTATAATGACAGACCGAAAGGCTCGACTAGAAGGAATCGGCGGAGAAGTTTTGTGTTATATATGGTAATCTTTCTAATAGCCGACACGGTCATATTTGTGAAAAAAGAGAAAGGACAAGTTTATAATATTATCCCTCTTACATTAGTTGATACTTCAAAGCGGTTTTACCTGGAATGAAACAACAAAAATGGATTCATGAGGGTTTAATTACTGAACAACTTACCGATGGTATGTATCTTCCGGATTCGTTTAGATAACAAAAAAATTATTCTGGTTTTTGTTTCGTAAAGGATTTCATGTAGTTTTATACGTATACTACCAGGAAATAGACTAAAAATTGAGGTAAGTCCTTATGATTCAACCAAAGGGCGTATAATTTAGAGACTCCAAAGCAAAGACTTGAATGATTAGGCGGTTTTTTCAATTTCAACATTCTTTCGTGAGGATACAATTCGAAATTAAAAATTTCAAGAAACTTATTTTCTTCCAATTAAGTAGATTCGGTATTAAAAAAAGGAATGACAAATATGAAAATAAGGGCCTCCGTTCGTAAAATTTGTGAAAAATGTCGATTGATCCGTAGGCGGGGACGAATTATAGTAATTTGTTCTAACCCGAGACATAAACAAAGACAAGGATAATCTTTCTAAAACAAAAAGACTCTCGAAATCTAAAGGACCCGATGTACAGATGTACAAATAAATAAATAAAATAAGTAAAAAAAAAAAAAAACAAAGAATAAGGATCTGTTTTGACATGAATAAGGATCTGTTTTGACATGAAATGGATATATCCATATATCTCTGACTTATATTTATGAGATGATAAAATATGGCAAAACCTATACCAAAAATTGGTTCGCGTAGAAATAGACGTATTGGTTCACGTAAGAATACACGTAGAATTCCCAAGGGAGTTATTCATGTTCAAGCAAGTTTCAACAATACCATTGTGACTGTTACAGATGTACGGGGTCGAGTAATTTCTTGGTCCTCTGCCGGGGCTTGTGGATTCAAGGGTACAAGAAGGGGTACACCATTTGCCGCTCAAACCGCAGCA